ACAAGTATGGTCGTCCCCTATTGGGATGTACTATTAAACCAAAATTGGGATTATCCGCAAAAAACTACGGTAGAGCGGTTTATGAATGTCTACGGGGTGGACTTGATTTTACTAAGGATGATGAAAACGTAAATTCACAACCATTTATGCGTTGGAGAGATCGTTTCTTATTTTGTGCCGAAGCAATCTTTAAAGCGCAAGCCGAAACGGGTGAAATTAAAGGACATTACTTGAATGCAACTGCGGGTACATGTGAAGAAATGATCAAAAGAGCGGTATTTGCCAGAGAATTGGGAGTTCCTATCGTAATGCATGACTACTTAACTGGGGGGTTCACCGCAAATACTAGCCTGGCTCATTATTGCCGCGACAATGGTCTACTTCTTCACATCCATCGCGCAATGCATGCAGTTATTGATAGACAGAAAAATCATGGTATGCATTTTCGTGTACTAGCTAAAGCATTACGTATGTCTGGCGGAGATCATATTCACGCTGGTACAGTAGTGGGTAAACTGGAAGGGGAACGTGAGATGACTTTGGGTTTTGTTGATTTGTTACGTGATGATTTTATTGAAAAAGATCGAAGTCGTGGTATTTTTTTCACTCAAGACTGGGTCTCTATGCCAGGTGTTCTGCCCGTGGCTTCAGGGGGTATTCATGTTTGGCATATGCCTGCCCTAACCGAAATCTTTGGGGATGATTCCGTACTACAGTTTGGTGGAGGAACTTTAGGGCACCCTTGGGGAAATGCACCCGGTGCAGTAGCTAATCGGGTGTCTTTAGAAGCATGTGTACAAGCTCGTAATGAGGGACGTGATCTTGCTCGTGAAGGTAATGATATTATTCGTGAAGCTGCCAAATGGAGTCCTGAGCTAGCCGCTGCTTGTGAAGTATGGAAAGAGATCACATTCGAGTTCGAACCAGTGGATAAGGTGGATAAGCTAGATAAATAGACAAAATAAGCGCGTATAATTTAGCAATTCCTGTTTGTTCTCCTAATTGATTGCAATGAAACTTGGCCCAATCTTTCTTTTCCTAAAAAAAAGAAAGATTGGGCCGAAGAAAAAGAAAGACATCTTATACTAATCCTATAATACTAATCCTATAATACTATGAACTATGAGGGTCTTTGTGTATTTGCATATATCTTTTATATGTACAGACCTTACGATAGATATACAATACGATATACAAGTATAATAAACATAAGAAGATAAGATCGAAGGAAGACAACTTATCTATTCTATTCTTTATTGTTGGATCCATAGGCTGAATTATCGATCCTTGGGATTGGATTGGTGGATCATTTTATATTCCTTAGTTTCAGGCCATAGATCAAGCCAAGGGAAGGATCCCTTCTACCCCTATCCTGTATATTGTCTTTTTCGTTCCCTGTTGTAATAGAAACTCATTTTCTTATTTGACTATATGACACGAGATTCTACGAGACGAGAATTCATTTTGAATTTATGGGAAGAAACAACTATGTATCTTTTTGATGAGAATTGAAAGTTTTACATGAGAGAACCCTGTCTTTATATATCTTTTTTTGAGGAAAAAATTCTATCATAATATTGAAATGATTCAAAAGATTCCTCAAAAGGAGATCTTTTCAAGACTCGCTCGTTTTTCATTAACAATCTTAATGATTGGATCATAATCATATGCTTCATTTGAATTCTGATGAGAAAGAAAAAAGAAATAGTAAAATGATTTTTTATTCATCGAATGACTATTCATCTATTAGTATTAGGTTTTCCTAAAATAGGGGGCGGAAAGAATCTATGGAAAAATGTTGGTTCAATTCGATGTTGTCTAACAAGAAGTTAGAACATAGGTGTGGACTAAGTAAATCAATGGATAGTCTTGATGCTCTTGGACATACCAGTGGAAGTGAAGAAACTATTCTAAATGATGCGGAGAAAAAGATTACTAGTTGGCACAGTTTTAGTTTCAGTAATATTAATTATCTAAATTATTTATTTGATAGCAGGAATTTTTGGAGTTTGATCTCTGATCATACTTTTTTAGTTAGAAATAGTAATGGTGACACTTCTTCTGTATATTTTGATATTGAAAATCAGATTTTTGATATTTACAATGCTAGTTCTTCTTTGAGTGAACTAGAGATTCTTTTTCCTAGTTATTTGAATAGTGGATCTAATAGTAGTAATTACTACTATTATTATTCCATGTATGATACTCAATCTAATTGGAATAATCACATTAATAGTTGCATTGATAGTTATCTTCGTTTTGAAATCAGTCTTAAGAGTGACATTTACAGTGGTATCAACAGTTACATTTCTAGTTTCATTTGTACGGAAAGTATAAGTAGTATTGAAAGTGGAAATTCTAGTATCAAAGCTAGTAGCAGTTCTTTCAATATAAGAGAAAGATCTAATGATTTAGATAGAAATACAAAATATAAGCAGTTATGGGTTCAATGTGAGAATTGTTATGGATTAAATTATAAAAAATCTTTTAGTTCAAAAATGAATATTTGTGAACACTGCGGATATCATTTGAAAATGAGTAGTTCAGATAGAATTGAACTCTTTATTGATCCTGGCACTTGGGAGCCTATGGATGAAGATATGGTCTCTATGGACCCCATTGAATTTCATTCAGAGGAGGAACCTTATATAGATCGCATCTCTTTTTATCAAAGAAAAACGGGTTTAACTGAAGCTGTTCAAACGGGCGTAGGTCAATTAAATAGTATTCCCATAGCAATTGGAGTTATGGATTTTCAGTTTATGGGAGGTAGTATGGGATCTGTAGTAGGTGAGAAAATCACCCGTTTGATCGAGTATGCTACTAATCGATCTCTACCTGTCATTATTGTGTGTGCTTCTGGAGGAGCACGCATGCAAGAAGGGAGTTTGAGCTTGATGCAAATGGCTAAAATATCTTCTGCTTCATATGATTATCAATCAAAGAAAAAGTTATTCTATGTATCAATCCTTACATCTCCTACAACTGGCGGAGTTACAGCAAGTTTTGGTATGTTGGGAGATATCATTATTGCTGAACCTAATGCCTACATTGCTTTTGCGGGTAAAAGAGTAATTGAACAAACATTGAAAAAGACAGTACCCGACGGTTCACAAGCGGCTGAGTATTTATTCCTTAAGGGCTTATTCGACCCAATTGTACCACGTAATCCTTTAAAAGGTGTTCTGAATGAGTTATTTCAGCTACATGGTTTCCTTCCCTTGAATCAAGATTAAAAAAAGATTTGAAAAAAGATTGAAATTCTTCATTTTCAAATGGAAGTATAGCACTAGCTTCAGTTATTTTTCTTTGTAGCGAATAAGCATTTAGTTCATTCTAATTAAAAAAACAAGACTAAGAAGATGGTGTTTTCTTTGGGTACATCAGTTATAAGTGTAGTAAGAGTCAAAAGTTTTGGATAATGACTTTTTGCCCCGGATCCTTTTTTTATTCTACCTCTCTTCCTGATTAGGAATAAGCATCCTTCTATCGACAAGATAAAAAAGAATTTCTTTCTCCTTCCGAGAAATCCGGGAAAGAAAAATAAAATAGGAAATAAAAAGAAAGAAGAAATCTCAAATAAAATAAAGAAAATAGAAATATTCAAATAACAAATAAGAAGAATATAGAAGTTCTTTCTATTTAGCGAGAATCCCCGTTTTTCACTAGGAATCCCTTTTTGTTGAATAAGATTGGTTAAAGTCGGGAACTCATAAGAAACTCTTTTCTATCTTTCAAAACAAAAAAGGTGTTTTGAAAGGAAAGATAGAAAGACGATGAAGATAAGGATGGGAGAAGAAGAATCCAATTTATGAAAGCGGATTCTCCTACATATTCGTGTAGAAAGAGGAATAGGTACACTTCATTTAGTTCTACATTCGTTATTTATTCTTAAATACTTCATATTAAGATTATCTTAATATTCTTTCTAATAGATAGACTTATCATAAGATATCTTTATAATTATAATTTAGAATTATAATAGGTACAAATATGAAATCGAGGTACCCATTCTATGATAGATTTGAACTTTCCCTCTATTTTTGTTCCTTTAGTGGGCCTAGTCTTTCCGGCAATCGCAATGGCTTCTTTATCTCTTTATGTCCAAACAAATAAGATTGTTTAAATAAGATGGGACCAAATCTCATCAATCTCTTTTCACACTGGATCATCATACAGATACTCTTTTCATGTAATATGGTAGGATATATGATATGTGGCCTTTCACAAATAGTTGTTTTGTTATGTATGCCGATGCATAATATACGCATTAATGCGTGTATATGCGATTATAGCTTAATCAATTAAATGATTCAATTCAAAATGATCATCAGCAAATCTTTTTTGAAAAATATTTGAAATAGAAACTCAATGTATCTAACCAATTATTCCTAAAGGTTCCCGTCGGAATGCTGCTAGTTGATGAAAGTTACTTCGGGATCAAGCAATAAAAATCGAGTCAAATCGATTTGAGTTATTCTCTCAATTCCAATCGAATGCAACTGGATCTAGTATAGTATGAACTGGCGATCAGAACATATATGGATAGAACTTATAACGGGGTCTCGAAAAACAAGTAATTTTTGCTGGGCCTGTATCCTTTTTTTAGGTTCACTAGGATTCTTAGTGGTTGGAACTTCCAGTTATCTTGGTAAAAATCTGATATCCGTATTTCCGTCTCAGCAAATTCTTTTTTTCCCACAAGGGATCGTGATGTCTTTCTATGGGATCGCAGGTCTATTCATTAGTTCTTATTTGTGGTGCACAATTTCATGGAATGTAGGTAGTGGTTATGACCGATTTGATAGAAAAGAAGGGATAATGTCCCTTTTTCGTTGGGGATTTCCTGGAAGAAATCGTCGTATCTTCCTTCGTTTCTTTCTGAAAGATATCCAATCAATCAGAATGGAGGTGAGAGAGGGTCTTTTTTCTCGCCGTGTCCTTTATATGGAAATCAGGGGCCAAGGAGCCATTCCCTTGACCCGTACTGATGAGAATTTGACTCCACGAGAAATTGAACAAAAAGCTGCCGAATTGGCCTATTTCTTGCGCGTACCCATTGAAGTATTTTGAAATGAACTGAAGAAGAAATCTCAGCATGAGAGAAGGAACTTAATACATCTCAAAAGCAGGAGGACGTATATGGACTAAGAAAATAGAATAGAACTAATGAAAGAAAATAGATTAAGGAGAATAGAAACTATTTATACACAAAAACTCTTTTGTATACACATGGCGTCCAGCTTACTAGTAAAAAGAAAAGAGTCTAATAAGTATAGATTCATCAAATATCCTAACATTTCTTTTCTTTTCGTAAAACATAATTCCTCTTTTTAGGCCTTTGGATTGATACCCTATCCCCGCGCTGCGGTTAGACAGTGAAATCTTTCGAAATAGAAAGAAAAGAATTAAAGGATCCGGTAGGTTTCGTCTTTAAATCCAAATTATATTCGTTAGTTAAAATGGGTTTTCGAGTCTTCATCCAAAGGAAGAAATGAAGAGGAAATTGGTTACAATTTGCCTAATTGAGATCTCTGGAATATGGAAAGAATATTTACTTCTTTTTTTTTCATTCGAAAAGGGCCCTTCTTCTATGTTCTATTCTAGATCCAAAGACTCAATTCTTACACAAAAACAAAAATAGGAAAAGAACCATAGGTTCGATACCTTGTTCTTGTTAGAGTTATAGGCTCTTGTTATATAATTCGTGCTTCATAGAAATCTCAGATAGAATCGACGAATGAAACAGGTTCATTAACAATTCACATCACGGATACAGAATGAAAAAAAAGAAAGCATTGGCTTCCCTCCCATATCTTGTGTCTATACTCTTTTTGCCCTGGTGGGTTTCTCTCTCATTTAAGAAATGTCTAGAAACTTGGGTTCTTAATTGGTGGAATACCAGGCAATCCGAAATCATTTTGAATGATATTCAAGAGAAAAATGTTCTAGAAAAATTTATGGAATTAGAAGAACTATTCCTGTTGGACGAGATGATAAAGGAGTACTCGGAGACACATATGCAAAGGCTTCGTATAGGAATGCACAAGGAAACAATACAATTGGTCCAAAGACACAATGAATCTCATTTCCATATCATTTTGCATTTCTCTACAAATCTAATCTGTTTCGCTATTCTAAGTGGTTATTTTTTTCTGGGTAATGAAGAACTTTTCATTCTAAATTCTTGGATTCAGGAATTTCTCTATAACTTAAGTGATACAATCAAAGCTTTTTCGATTCTTTTAGTTACTGATTTATGGATCGGATTTCACTCGACCCATGGTTGGGAACTAATGATTGGTTCGATCTACAACGATTTTGGATTGGCTCAGAATGATCAGATTATATCTGGTCTTGTTTCCACTTTTCCAGTGATTCTAGATACAATTGTGAAATATTGGATCTTCCATTTTTTAAATCGTGTATCTCCTTCGCTTGTAGTAATTTATCATTCAATGAATGAATAATTCATTAGATCTTTTGATATCAATCAAATCAGAATCTTTCTTCATGTATAACTAAATCATTTTTCATCTTACTTATTCTTTATACTTCTACCTTTTCAATTCAAGGTATTCATACTATATTCTACCAGTACAATTCTTTCAGTACAATCAATACAATGGCAAACTTGTGGATAGGGAATTCTACCAGTTACCTATCAAATTTATTGTAGAAATTCCGGGGATCAATGATTGGACCATGCAAAATAGAAAGACTTTTTCTTGGGTAAAAGAACAGATGACTCGATCCATTTATGTATCGATCATGATATATGCAATAACTCGAGCATCTATTTCAAATGCATATCCCATTTTTGCGCAGCAGGGTTATGAAAATCCACGAGAAGCAACTGGGCGAATTGTATGTGCCAATTGCCATTTAGCTAATAAGCCCGTGGATATTGAAGTTCCGCAAGCTGTGCTTCCTGATACTGTATTTGAAGCAGTTGTTCGAATTCCTTATGATATGCAACTTAAACAAGTTCTTGCTAATGGTAAAAAGGGAGCTTTGAATGTAGGAGCTGTTCTTATTTTACCTGAGGGATTCGAATTAGCCCCCCCCGATCGTATTTCTCCCGAAATGAAAGAAAAGATGGGCAATCTTTCTTTTCAGTTTTATCGTCCTAATAAAAGAAATATTCTTGTGATAGGTCCTGTTCCCGGTCAGAAATATAGTGAAATCATCTTTCCTATTCTTTCCCCCGACCCTGCTACGAAAAAAGACGTTCACTTCTTAAAATATCCCATATATGTAGGTGGGAACAGGGGAAGGGGTCAGATTTATCCTGATGGTAGCAAGAGTAACAATACAGTTTATAATGCTACATCTGCTGGTATAGTAAGCAGAATAGCACGTAAAGAAAAGGGGGGATATGAAATAACCATAGTTGATGCTTCAGAAGGACGTCAAGTGGTTGATATTATACCTCCAGGACCAGAACTTCTTGTTTCAGAAGGTGAATCCATCAAGCTTGATCAACCATTAACAAGTAAT